TCTAACCGCGTCTGCTGGCACTTAGTTGGACAGGCCAAGAGGGTGTGTGCTCTCTGTGTCATACTGCCGTACATTGCACAATATTCTCTACTGCTGCCTCGTCCCTAACGGACTTAATGAGCCTTCCCCTTGTTCCAGTGAAAGTGTGACTCCGGGTTGATTGTTACGCATCTTCGGCAGGGTAGGTCTTTAATACCGCCCTCATACCTAATACGTCTCCGGCCCAGCCCCCAACAAAGCCTGGGGGTGGGGTAGCCGGGTTTCCTCACCTGTGCGCGGGCAGGCTTCTCCCATAGGGGAGAGCGCGCACTAGCATGTATTAGAAGGTCCACTTGTCTTCTATTTTCCCCAAAACCAAAGGATTGCAAGGAACGATCCCCCGTTCCCAGAAGGTATAGGCTGCTGGTTTAGTTTAGGAAGATGTTGGGAATTTCCACGAAGGTTTTTATCAAATTATAAAAGCGCCCTCAACCATTTTACTTGCAACCGGATCGTGGCCCCCCTATAATCGCCCGCCCCCCCTCCCCGGACCCCCGTGGTAGAAGGGAAAGGGGGGAGGGGATGGGCCCCCCCTGAGGGGGGCCAAGGACTAATGCAGGGCAATCGTGTCCCCCAAATAAATTACGGTTAGTAAACAAAACACATAGGCCTGAATCACGGCCACTGCCATCTCCAATAAAGTTATAAAGACCATGATTAACAAGGGGAACAAACTAAGGAAGGTCCCAGCAATTAACATATTAAACCCGAATCCGGCTAAAATGGCAAACAACAAATGGCCGGCCGAGAGATTGGCCGCCAAACGAACCCCCAAAGAGATGGCTCTAGAAACGTAACTTACAGTTTCTATCAATACTAACAGGGGGGCTAACCCCAAAGGGGCCCCATCTGGCATTAATATGCTGAGGAAATTAAATTTAAATTTCCAGAGCCCCCCCAAAGTCACACCTATCACAATAGAAAATGATAGGCCCAACGTGACTACAATATGAACTGTGGGGGTAAACACGTAGGGGAATAAGCCCAATACATTCAAAAACACAATAAAGGTAAAAAGGGATAGAACAAAGGGAAAATATTTCAACCCTTCCGCCCCTAGATTGTCTTTAACTACACCATGGAAATGACTAGAAATTGATTCTATAATCGACTGCCATCTATTGGGAATTAATTTAGTTCCCCTAAACAACAATAGGCTAACAACCACCGCTAATATCATCATCATGGATGAATTAGTAAGGGCGACTAAACTCACTATTTTAAATTGATCAAAATAAGCAGCACACATCTCCTATTCAAGGAACCGTCGCTCCCAAAGGGGCGAGGGTAGGGCCCGCTCCCCCCATCAGCCCTATTGGCTGATGGCAGGCCTAGTCTAGGGGGACCCTACGGTTGCAAGGCACCGTAAGTGCCATACGCCACCGCCGCCCAAAGGGCGGCATACGAGTAACCGCGGGATTTCTTTGGTGCAGGGCTTTCTTTGGTAAAGGGCTTTCGGAGCGGATTAATCTAGGTCTTTCCAGATTGCAACAACCTCTTTCTTCAACCCCGAGCCTCCAGAGGGCCCTTCGGTCGTCCAACTCCCCATTACAGATCTCCTTATGAGCCAATTTGTTTTAATAGTAGGTAAAATGGAAGTCACCAATAGGGAGAATAATAAAAACAGAGTTATCAGGGTCCATCTATATTGAGTTAAATAAGTGGCTACATCTAATTGTGGCATCTTTCTTTTCCTTCGGCCCACCCATTACCCCTATCAGCCCTATTGGCTGATGGCAGGCCTAGTTTAAGAGGGTGGGATTAGCCCCTAAGTCAATTTAGGGATTTGACAGCAATAGTGCCTTTTATTCGGTAATAGGCCACCAATATGGCCAAGCCAATAGCGGACTCCGCCGCCGCAACCGTCAAAATCATAATTGTAAAAATTTGTTCAATTAAAATATCTATTACAACAGAGTTTATTAAAAATAAGAAAGAAGCGGCTAATAATATCAGTTCTATAGACATCAACATTATTATAAGGTGACCTCGGTTGAGGACAATGCCCAACACCCCCAATAATAACAGTAAAATTGCCACTATTATATATTTATAGTACATTGGCGAGTCAAGCAATCGCCGCCTTTTGGCGGCGATTGCAATGGGCACCATGCCGCCGCTCTTAAATAAGAGCAGGTTGGGAGCCCGCAGACCCCCGCCCCCTAGAGGGCAGGGGTGGTAGGGGGTGCCTATTGCGGCCCCGCCCCCCTTGCAGGGGTGGGCCCATAGACGAAGGGTAGCTCATTATAGGTGTGGGGTTGAGGGGGAGAAGGCTGCACCCACTCAAGGGAAGCCCAACTAGCTCCGCTGTTCTCAATCCAACCAATAAATTTAACCTCCCTGGCATAGGCATCATAAACTATAAACACAAACCACAGTACCCCAACAATGGATATGGTTGACCCCAGGGAGCACACAAGGTTCCAACCAGCAAAACCATCTACAAAGTCGGAGTAACGCCTAGGTAGGCCCGCTAGGCCCAAAAAGTGTTGGGGGAAAAAGGTTAGATTCACCCCGATAAACATTAACCAGAAGTGAATTTTCCCATAAAGTTCATTGTAGCAATAACCTGTGATTTTCCCAAACCAATAATAGAACCCGCCAAAAATCGCAAAAATGGCCCCCATGGATAATACATAGTGGAAATGAGCAACCACATAGTATGTATCGTGGAGAACCACATCTAAAGAACTATTGGCCAAAATTACCCCAGTCAACCCCCCTACAGTAAATAAGAAAACAAATCCTATCGCCCATAGCATGGGGGTGTCCAATCTGAGGGCGCCGCCATAAATGGTGGCCAACCAGCTGAATACCTTAATTCCGGTTGGAACGGCGATTATTAAGGTGGCGGCAGTGAAATAGGCTCTGGTATCTATGTCCATCCCTACTGTAAACATGTGGTGCAATATTTTATAGCCACTCTGGTCCCCAGCCTTAAGGTAAGGTTGAGCCGGGGGCAACGCCCCCCGCGTGGGTGGCGAGCGCGCTATACTACTCTACCCCCCCCCCCTTTACGGGGGAGGATCGGACTATATCTTCACCTCTAGTGATTTTCCCACTTGCAACTGTCCTACGGTCACTTGACTCGAGGTTAGTCTTGAAGAGTGCAGACCCTACCTTCGCCCCTTTGGGGCGACGGTTGCACTTTAGTCAACACAAATATTGGATATGTTTTTCCCCCTTTAGGGGATACCTGGCTAAATATTTGCTTCACTTGGTGCTAATGAAAGCTAAATATTGATACTGCTCCCGGGGATTGTTCGACAAACACACTCGCCCCGGCAGCAATTTGTTTATTAAATCTAAAACATACCTCTCCTTTTGTGTAATGACAATACTCCCCGCGGCGGTCAATCGGCTTCTAGGGGGAGGCGAGGCCCCGAGAGCCACGTGAAAGCTTCCGGCCCCTTCCACAAACCCCGTCAATCAACTGTTCCCTATCGGGGAGGAGAGGTTGGGAGCCATGGCGCCTGGGCCCAGATACACAATGTGGGTGCCATATTTATGATTAACAAATTTAATAATTCCCATCAATTGGAGATTATATTTTAAAGTTATTAGCCTTCCATTAATTAAATTAATAAACTTCAATATCTTGTTGACATCGTCCCCCTTGGGGGACAACACCCAATTGCAATCTCGGGGCTCCCCTCCCACGAGGGTCCCCATACCTACGGCCCCCTTAAACCGATGAAGGGTCCGGGGGCACCCAGTGGGGCTGCCCAAGCTAGCTCTGACCCCCTCGCCCCCTAACGCTAGAGTGCCCCCGGCCTCAAAGAGGCCGATGGCCCATCATGCCGGTTCCATTCCCAGAAGGCATTGCCTTCTGGCCTTATCTAGGGGAGACCGCCGCCTTTTGGGCGGGCACGGTGGCACTCCCGGGGGGCCTGCACCAAGGTCTCCCCAAGGGGCGGAACCCACGGTCACAAGTTGTCGACTGTCCTCTTTAGGAAGTCTTAAATCACTAGGGGCCCGACGTGTAGTCTCTGTGACCCCCGGGCCCCCCCCCCATAAAAGGGGGGGTGGGGCCCGGTTGTCTGCGGGTTGACCCCCCACTAACTTTTTTACTGCGCCCCCGCAAACGGCGGCACTAGTAGTTACTGGGATAGGGGTGTTCCCGCATACAGTCGGGTAATAGCACAGCAGATTACCCTGCTGGCCGCCCATCTCCAAGCCCACACAATAAAACCCAATACCCCAATAGATAACATTGCATAGACCATGCCCAAGTATCCAAAAATTTGTTTTTTAGCAGCAAAGGTGGGAATTATTTGAGAGATCATCCCAAAACCAGGCAATATTAGAATATAAACCTCCGGGTGGCCAAAAAACCAAAAGAGATGTTGAAACAGAATCGGGTCCCCCCCTCCAGCGGGGTCAAAGAAAGTAGTGTTAAAATTCCTATCTGTCAACAACATGGTTATGGCCCCAGCCAATACGGGCAAAGACAGTAACAATAAGAAGGCGGTGATTAAGATAGACCATACAAATAGTGGCAATCTATCCATTGTCATACCCGGGGCCCTCATATTTAATATAGTGGTGATAAAATTCATAGCCCCTAAGATGGAAGAGACCCCGGCTAAGTGAAGGCTAAATATAGCCATGTCCACGGCCCCCCCCGAATGAGCTTGAATGCTTGAAAGGGGCGGATACACCGTCCAACCTGTTCCTACCCCCTGTTCCACAAAGGCGGAACCCAACAATAGAATTAGGGCGGGAGGCAAGAGCCAGAAACTAATGTTATTTAGTCGCGGGAAGGCCATATCTGGTGCACCAATATATAGCGGCACTAACCAATTTCCAAACCCCCCTATCATCACCGGCATCACCAGGAAAAAGATCATAATAAAGGCATGCGCAGTCACGATTACATTATAAAGATGGTCGTCCCCCAACATAGTTCCGGGGGCAGAAAGTTCTAACCTTATCAACATACTGAAAGCTGTTCCTGTCATACCGGCCCCAATACCAAATACTAGATATAATGTGCCGATATCTTTATGATTAGTGGAAAACACCCAACGGCTTAAATATGCACTTACTAAGTTCAATTGCATTCTAATACGGGCAACCGCCGCCCTTTGGGCGGCGGCTCCTTACAACGGAGGGGGGGAGGGCTGATGGCAATCGAGGCCCTAAGACCCCCACCAATATATACAAATATATAAAAACAACCACACTACATCTACGAAGTGCCAATACCAACTTGAAGCTTCAAATCCAAAATGGTGATGGCGAGTAAATTGATGGGATACTAGTCTGGCTAAACAGACGGCCAAAAAAGTAGTCCCTATTATAACATGGAGACCATGGAACCCCGTGGCCACAAAAAAAGTAGATCCATAAACTGAATCCGAAATGGCAAAGGGGGCCTCGTAGTATTCCATTGCTTGTAGCCCGGTAAATATTAACCCTAAAATCACGGTGGCGGTAAGCCCTCAGATGGCCTCCCCTCTTCGGCCGCTAATTATAGCGTGGTGTGCCCAAGTTACAGTGGCACCCGAGCTGAGTAATACCGCAGTGTTTAATAGGGGCACCGAAAAGGGATTTAACGGGTCAATGCCCTGGGGCGGCCAGACGGCACCGAGTTCAATTGTGGGTGCCAGACTGCTGTGGAAGAAAGCCCAAAAAAAGGAAAAGAAGAAAAGAACCTCGGAGGCTATAAATAAAAGCATCCCATACTTTAACCCCTGTTTAACCATTAGGGTGTGGTGACCTTGAAAAGTAGCCTCTCGGATTACATCCCTCCACCAAACTACCATGGTAAATACAATTGTTATTAATCCCATATACATCACCCAGGGTTGACTATAATGAAAATATATGACACTGCCTATAGTAACAAAAAGAGCTCCGCAAGATCCTATGTAAGGCCATGGACTGGGGTCTACTAAATGATAGGGATGATAGACGGTAGATTTCATTTTTACCTATTCTCTATTTTGGGGTTGCGAGGGGGGGGCGGGGCTCCGCCCCGGGGGGCTTCTCAAGACTAGAATGAACAACTCTTAGGGCAACTCTTCCTTTTAGGAGAAGGCCCCCCTTTGTTTTTAACCTAGAGTTCCCCCCTGAAGAAGGGGGCGACTATGTGTTTTAGATTTGAAAACCTAGACAGGGCATAAGCCAATGGCCTTCCCATCCTTATGCCTCCGCCCTCCCAGAAGGCCCTCTGACCTAGCTTTAGCTAGGGAAAGGGCGAGGGCTCTTTGCAACCGCTGCCCCTTCGGGGCGTGGGTTGCTTGTCAACCAATTTTCAAAATGACCCAAAAGGGGAGTTATAACTAAAAAGTAAGAAAAATAAAAAATTGAAGCTAGTTGCCCAATTACTATAAAAGGCTCCTCAACAGGTTGTGACCCAATCCAAGTAAGAAGTAAGAAGTCAGCCGCGAAAAACCAAAAGGCGAGTCGCGCCAAGGGCCGGAAGGTCAAGCCTCGAAATCGGCTACTATGGAGCCATGGCATTAAAAATAATATTAAAAAACTAGAAAACATGGCCACAACCCCCCCTAACTTATTAGGAATTGAACGCAATATGGCATAAGCGAATAAAAAGTACCACTCTGGTTGAATATGAACGGGAGTTACCAAGGGGTTGGCCTGGATGAAATTTTCTGGGTCCCCTAACAAATTGGGGGCGATGTACACAATGGCACTCAATACCACCGCAAATGCAACTATGCCATACCAATCCTTAGATGTATAATAAACATGGAAGGAAACTTTATCAATATCAGATTTAACCCCGATAGGATTATTAGACCCCTCAACATGTAAACATATCAAGTGGACCATGGCCAAAGCTGCTAGAACAAAAGGGAATAGGTAATGGAGGCTAAAGAACCGATTAAGTGTGGCGTTAGAAACACTAAACCCTCCCCAAACCCATTGGACAATATCTGTCCCAATATAAGGAATGGCTGACAGTAAGTTAGTAATTACCGTGGCACCCCAGAAAGACATTTGGCCCCAAGGTAAAACGTATCCGATAAAAGCTGTGGCCATCATCAATACATATATTATAACACCAACATTCCAAACCGCAGTTCGTGAATAGCTCCCATAGTACAATCCCCTACCTATATGGAGATAGACGCATAGGAAAAACATGGAAGCCCCATTGGCATGTAAGTACCTTAGTAAAAAGCCATAATTAACATCGCGCATAATGTGGCCTACGGAAGCGAAGGCCAAACTTACATCGGCGCAATAGTGCATTGACAAAAAAATTCCTGTTATTATTTGTATGCCCAAACATACCCCCAACAAAGAACCAAAGTTCCACATATAAGAAATATTGGAGGGGCTTGGCAAATCAATAATTAAACCATTTATAATAGATAGGACGGGATTCTCTTTCCTTAGTTGCATGGGGGGGCCCCCCAGAATTGAACTGGGGGGCCTCAAGGAACCCTCGCCCCTTTGGAGCGACGGTTGCAAGGGGCGGGGCGCCTGTGGAGTTACACGCCCTCGGGGGCGCGGCTAGTTTGAAGGAAGATATCTTGTTTCTTGGCAGTGGCCCCTATCTCCTCCCCTATTTCTTGAGTTAATAGGATGGCCCCAATCATGGCCACCAGTAATATAAAACTGGCTAGAATAAATAAATAGTAGTAATCGGTATATAGCAGCCGCCCAATGGCTTCGATATTGTGGCACTTTATTAAAAACCAAGGATTGGCCAGATTCCAATTTCCCCCCAGTCCACTAACGTAACCGGAGGTCGCAGCCCCAAAGGGGCCCGCCAGAACATAGTGGCCGCCCATTATGAGCCAACTGGAGGCAATTTCCGAAAAGAAAAGTGTCCCAATGGCCAACCCAACGGGAACATAGTTTGTCATATCTGTTTCGCCCCCCAGCCGATAGGCGGGGGGGAAGTCAGTTAAATTCAACATCATAATAACAAACAAAAAAAGAATAGCAATAGCGCCCACATAAACGATTAAAAACATTAAGGCGATAAAATCCACCCCCAATAAAATAAAGAGGGCTGAAGAACTTGTAAAAGCAGCCACCAACCAAAAAACTGAGTGGACCGGGTTAAGCGCCGATATGACCATTATTCCAGAAGCGATCACCCCAAATGACAATGTGTAAAAGCAAGCTCAAGTCATCGCTAGGCCCCTCCAGGACTAAACATTATAGCATTTTTCACAGGCTCTATAATCACAGAGGGCAGTATCCCCAGGAAAAAAATTAGAATTACTAAGGGGGCCATGGCCCAGGCCTCGCGTCTGTTTAGGTCCCTGGGGAAAAGTTGGTAATTGGAAGCATCCCCAAAACAAATTCGATTGTACAAATAAAGGGAATACGCGGCCGACAAAACCATGCCCGATGCGGCCAAAACCCCAATCACCAAACTATACTCAAAGACGGCTAACAAGGAAAAAAATTCCCCCACAAAATTACAACTTAAAGGGATGGCCATATTGGTTAGTGTCAATACCAACATCATGGTCGCAAAAATAGGCATTGTAATAGCAATCCCCCGATAATACTTTATAAGACGAGTGTGGTGGCGCTCATATAAAAAAGTGACCGCAATAAAGAGGGAGGAGCTAACAATGCCATGAGCCAACATTAAAAATACGGCCGCTACCAAGCCCTCTATTGTATGGGTGAATAGGCCCAAAGTAACCAGGCCCATGTGTGCCACGGAAGAATAGGCAATTAGTCGCTTAAAATCTACTTGCCGACAAGTTGTCAGGCTCCCATATACGATGGCTATCCCACTTAACGTTATTATTAGGGGGGCGAAATATTCAGAGGCGGCGGGGAAAAGGGGCCAAGAAAACCTCAAAAACCCATAACCCCCCAATTTTAATAGTACCCCCGCTAGTATGACCGAACCCGAGACGGGAGCCTCAACATGGGCCTGGGGCAACCAAATATGGAAGGGCACCTTGGGGATTTTGACCGCCAAACTAAGAAAGAACCCAGCAAATATCCACTTTTGGGTTGATTCGGGCAATTTAATATTTAATAATGCCTGATAGTCTGTTGTGCCGGCTATGTCATAGAGTTGAAAAATCCCCAAGAGCATAAATACCGACCCGATTAAAGTATAAAAGAAGAAATAATAGGAAGCTCGCACTTTTTCTTCCCTTGAACCCCAAATCCCAATCAAAAGGAACATGGGAATTAATATCCCTTCAAACAAAATATAAAATAACAATAAGTCAAGTGCGGAAAACACTCCCATCAATAAAATCTCCAAAAATAGCAAGCACAACAAAAATTCTTTCAGTAAATATTTAATAGAATTTCAACTTATTAAAATACAAATGGGGATTAACAATGCAGTTAAAATAAAAAAAAACAAGGATATCCCGTCCACCGCTAAAACAATCGGCCCCCATTGGAAATTCAAGGCCGGAGAAACTACCCACTCTGTTTGGTTTATGGTTTGAAACTGGCCCCCCGAATCAAAGGCCCCCCATAAAATCAAAGTGGCAGCTAAAGTCGCCAAGGACCACTCTAGGGCGGTTCTTTTTAGTCGAGCGTCGTTGTCTGATGGAATTATTATCACGCTAATTATCCCCAAAATAAGTAAAAGAAAAATTAAGCCCAGCCAATTCTTGGGGGAAACCATAATCCGGTTAATTTCCCGCCCGCCCCAGAAGGCCTTGCCTTCTGGGATGGACGGCCATTGCCACCGATCAGGGGGGGATAGATCAGAATACCCGCCATAGCCATAGTGGCCCTCGTGAGAGGGGGGCCCCGCGGGGCCCCCGCAGGCTTAGGGGGTTAAACCATTCAACCTTTCCCTAAGATACGGTGCCATCAGCCCTATCGAACCCTAGAGAAGGGCTAATGGGACCCTCGCCCTTTCGGGGCGACGGTTGCAAAGCTAGAAAGCACAGCCTTATAGACTATCCCTTCTAAGAACTGGACTGTAGGGATAGCACCCAATTTATATATTTATTTAAAGAAACCGCCTCCACCACTATGGGCATAAAAGAATGGTTGGCGCCACAAATTTCAGAGCATTGGCCATAAAAAGTGCCGGGTCTTTTTACAAAGAAACTTGTTTGATTCAATCTGCCTGGAATGGCATCCATCTTTATGGCCAAAGAGGGAACTGCAAATGAATGCAAAACGTCCGCCCCGGTAACTAACACTCTAATGTGTGTGTTAATAGGAACAACCAATCTATTGTCCACCTCTAACAATCTAAAATCACCAGTGTTTAAATCCGAAGTGGGGATCATATAGGAGTCAAACTCTAATGTTTCCGTCCGATAGTCTGAGTATTCATAAGACCAGTACCATTGATGGCCTATTGCCTTAATGGTCAAAGCGGGGTCCATTATCTCATCCATTAAATATAGTAACTTTAAAGAGGGGAAGGCTAGGAAAACTAATAGAATTGCCGGGATTATGGTTCAAATTATTTCTAATAAGGTCCCGTCAACTAGGTATCTGTGGTAAGATTTCCCACTCAGAGCCTTAACGATTAACCATAATACCGTTGTAATAATAATGACCAATATAAACATAATCTGATCATGAAAAAAAATTATTTCTTCCATCACCGGGTGGGCAGCATCTTGAAAGCCTAATTGCCAAGGCTCCGGCAGGTCTCTCTCCCCAAAGGGAATAACCATAAATAATAAGCGGCTTAATGTTGTCATTTTATAAGGTGTTATCTTTTCAGAGCGCCCTCGCTCAATCTCCTCCCCCCTCAATTTCTAAAAATAATGTAAAGGAGCAGATTTTAGCGCCCTTAAGTGCCATACGAAAACATACCCGTAGTCCCTTATTAATTAACTGCAATATTATACTAATAAAGTTTGCCATTTTTATTTTATAACACTAATAATCGCAGGGGGGGCGGGGCTTGAACCCACACTTTTAGCTTTGAAGGCCAACGGTCTACCTTAACCTACCCCCCCCCCCGCGAAAAATAGGGGGATTTGAGACAGGGTATAAATGAAAGGCTAAGACCAAAGGTCTAGTTATGTTAGTCATCAGAACAATCTGCGCGAGTCGCTATTAACTTCTTTTTCGAGCCAAGTGTCCAAATCGATGTTCGCTTCTTCGAGGAACTCTTCCACTACAACGTTGGCATAATTATCCCTCATTTCACGTAAGTCGATTAAACGGATCTTACTATTGTATGCCCAATCATCAATGGCTTCCGCCACCAGGTCCTCTTGATATCCATTTGCAAGCATTGGAGAAAGATCAGTAGTTCATAACCCTTCAGGCACGGCATAATCACCGAGATCTCTTGCCAAAAATTCCAACTGGGCAAGGTCTTTCCCGTACCACCCAAAAATTGTACCAATTTTAACCCCTCCAGGTTATCCCGGTGGACTCTTATATAGTAATCAAGGCCTAGGCTACCTTATACCCACACCTTATTAGGCGGCACAGAAAGGGGGCCAAATTGAAAAATACCAATCGTTAATTCACTAAATTTCTCCCCCATGCATTCAGCCGGGGAAATCAAAACAGAGGAAACAACATTATCAGCATGGCGCACATCATTCCTAAAATAACGTTCAATCTATTAAAAAGAATGAACTTAAAACATTTATTAATTCCCTTTTCCATTTTTCTTTAACCTCAAATTAGTAAGAAGGCCAGATGGTTGCCCCAATAAACACCGCGGCACCAATTAACATTATTAGGACATAATCAAAAACTAAACCGGATTGTAAATTGCTAATCCCTTGAGTTAATTGGATCATTCGGTCTGATATTCCCTTGGGGCCGATCAATTCCAACACTCCCTTATCTAAAACTCGGTACGAGATTAGATGACCCAATCCCCACACGTTTCTTACCAAGAAATAGTTTATGATGTAATTGAACTGCCAAGCAGAATATAAAAAAGCATAACTAGCCAAACTAATGGCCGGGGTTGGCACACTAAAAGCGCGGGTGGAGCAATGGTAGAGCACAAAAGCCGAAATTGCCCCTAAGAGGCTAAAAATTACAGGCAGCAATTTGATAGAGATAGGGATAATGGGGGGAAGTGTGGCCTGAAATGACCAAAGCACTTCTTTGGTTAAATAGCCCACGAAAATACTCCCCAAGGCCAATAGTATTAGAGGCAAAGTTAAGTTCCAAGAGCCTTCATGGGCCTGCATAAAAACTTCTTTCTTTGAGCTTGTGTCGGCAATAAAGGTCAAATAGATTAATCGAATTGAGTAGAAAGCCGTCAATAGTGCGGAAAAGACCACCAACCAATGAGCAAAGGCTAAATAGTATTGATCGTAAGCCAGCTCCAAAATTAGATCTTTAGAATAAAAGCCCGTTAAATAAGGGAAGCCCATTAAAGAGAGGGAACCGATGGCCATCATAGTATAAGTAAATGGGGTGGGTTTTATTAGTCCCCCCATTTTCCTCATGTCTTGTTCATCGGCCATAGCATGAATGACAGATCCGGCACTTAAAAACAGCAAAGCCTTAAAAAAGGCGTGGTTCATTAAGTGAAATAAACTTATGGAGTAATGGGAAATCCCACAGGCCACCACCATGTACCCCAATTGACTACAAGTCGAATAAGCAATTACCTTTTTTAAGTCATTTTGAACTAACCCAATCGTGGCAGTAAAAAACGCGGTCATGGACCCCACGACGGTCACTACCATCAGAGCCAATGGCGCTTGTTCCAACAGGGGGGCGGACCGAATTAATAAAAAAACACCCGCCGTAACCATGGTTGCGGCGTGAATTAGGGCGGATACCGGAGTTGGTATGATAATTGGCCGAAAACCCCTCCCCCGAATAGGGGGGGGCGGCGGCGGGATATCCCGCCGCCTCGGCACGCCGCCACTCCCGTGGCGGATGGGACTTTATCTTCCACTTTACAACTTGCCTACCTTGCGACAACCGTCGCCCCGAAGGGGGCGAGGGTTCCTTGTGGCTCGATAATCTTGATTATCATGATCATCTCGAGAACTGATATTCTCATGATTATCGACTATCAATAATAATCCCAGCCTGAGGGCTGGCCACCATCCCAAGGGATGGTCCTTGGATCATTATAATTTACTCCCACTCTAGGCCCCCCTTTATTCACTCATATATTAGGCCGAGGGTGAGAATGACCAAAAACACCACCATGGTTCAAAACCCAAAAGGGGAAATTTGATTATATATTATGCTCCAAGGGAAAAGGAAAGAAATTTCCAAATCAAAAATTAAAAACAAAATCCCAATTAAGAAAAACCGGACCGAAAAGGGGCGCCCGGGGGCCCCGAAGGCATCAAACCCACATTCGTAAGCGGAGACTTTCTCCCGGTCCGGCTGCTTCACCCCTAAAACATAAGAGGCGCCGGAAATAATGGCGGAAAGAATTACACTAAAAATTAATAAAACTATAATCCCATAAAGCTCCGTGTACATTCTCAAGGGAATGCATGATAGGCCCATCATCCATTCTTAAAGGAATGATTCCCTTTAAACAAAAACCATTCCCAAGGGAATGCTGGGGAACCATTCGACCGTTGGAGCCGGTACGATAGGAACAGCCTGTTTCCTAGGAAGTCCGGGTTGCTTGGAACCTTACTATCAGCCTTATAGGCTGCCCCTTCTAGGAACACCAGCTGGGGGGTAGGCCATTAAAACCCAGTAAAACGCCGGCAACCAAAATAACCAAAGCTAAACTTAGAGGCAGATAAGATTTCCATAGTAGCGCCATCAATTGATCATACCGCATTCTAGGGAAGGAGGCCCTTATTCAAATAAACAATAAAATTATAAAGGCGGTTTTTATACCAAACCATCAAGCCCCTCCTTTTCCCAATAAGCCTCCAAGAGGGAAAACCGCAATTGGTGAAAGTCATCCCCCCAAAAATAAGATAGTTGTCATACAACTCATTAATATAATGTGAGCGTATTCGGCAAGGAAAAATAAAGCAAAAGACATTGAGGCGTACTCGACATTATACCCGGACACCAACTCGGACTCCCCCTCTGTCAAATCAAAGGGAGCCCGATTTGTTTCGGCTAATGCGGAGGCAAAAAACATCATAGCAGCGGGGAAAAGAGGGAAAAAAAACCAAACACTATTCCCTTGAGCTAATACTATCTCAGTTATATTTAAGGAGCCCACGCACAGAATGACAGTAATGATTATTAGCCCGATAGAAACTTCATAACTAACCATTTGGGCCGCAGCTCGAATGGCTCCTAAAAAAGCATATTTCGAATTACTAGACCACCCGGACATTAGTATGGCATAAACGCTTATGGAGGAGATAGCTAATGAATACAAGATTCCTACCTTTAAATCACTTATTAAAACCCCCCTTTCATAAGGAATAACCCCCCAAGCGATTAAAGCCAAGGTAAATGATAATATTGGGGCGGCTACATATATGAAAAGATTCGCGTGGTGGGGGATCACCATCTCTTTAGCAAACAACTTTACACCATCAGCCAAAGGCTGTAATAATCCATAAACCCCTACTACATTTGGTCCTTTTCTAGCTTGCATATACCCCAAAACTTTCCGTTCGGCTAAAGTTAAATAAGCCACTGCAACAAGTAATGGGACAACTATCACTAATATTTTTATAATTAGGTGGATTATTATGATGACCATCTAGGGGGCAGCCGGACTTGAACCGGTCTCACCTCTACTTACCCCCGAAGGGGGGCGGTATTAAAGACCCTCGCCCCCCTCGGGGCGACGGTTTACTCGTAAGTGGTTTCCACATAAAGTCTCGGGGGTTTCAACAACGAAGGGGGGGTAATCCTAACCTTCGGTTTTTGTTACCGGCTGATCAACCTTCTCAAGACCATCTAATTTTAGAGTTCGATGGGATCTTACTTTCTTTCTTTAAGGAAAGGAAAGGTTTTTCCAGCATACAGTGGATTTATAATCGTAACTAATTACTTAGATAAGACGGCCCAACATTAACCTTCCATAGCATCCGGCAACCAGGTGTGCAATCCCAATTGTGCAGATTTACCAACTGCCCCGATAAACAAAAATAAACACATCAAGGTGATATGGCTTTCAGTCGAAGGCCCTTCGGCGGCAATCACGGCGGCGTTAAAAACTGAAGAAAAATCTAAAGACCCAAATTCTTCCCAAATAGCAAACATCGCTAAAACTAACCCAATGTCCCCCACTCGATTGACCAACATGGCTTTTATGGCCGCCTTATTGGCCTCAATTCTAGTTAATCAAAAATTTATTAATAAATAGGAGCATAGCCCTACCCCTTCCCAACCAATAAATAATTGAGGGTAATTATCACTAGTCACTAATAGGATCATAAAAAATGTAAAAAGTGATAAATATGACATAAATCGGGGAAGATGGGGATCGCCGTCCATGTATGCGGTAGAAAAAATATGAACTAAAGTGGATATGCTTGTAACCACGATCAACATTGTGGCAGTAAGGCTATCGAATTGTAAGCCAAAATAGGCGGTCAATAAATCTGAATCTAACCACCTCCATAGTTTTATGTATGTTGTCGAAGAATTTAAGGCGGTTTCATAAAATATTAAAGTAGACCAGGACAAACTTAAAATTAAACAGGCCGAAGTAAAAATTCCAGCACCTTTTTCTCCTATTTTTCTACCAAAAAACCCTGATGTTAAGGCCCCCAAAAGGGGGGCGAATATAACTAAAAGATACATAGACCGATGGTCATAGCCACAGGCTACTCTTTAAAGAGAGCCTTGACTATAATCGAAAGATGGGAATCCTTCCCTTGCCCCTTCGGGGCGACGGCTCCTCAATTTATGATCGAAAGATTGCTATCACCGCCCGCTCTCTAATTAGAGAGCCTATAATAAAGACGGGGGGGAACACACCTCCATTACTCTTTAAAAGGATGGGAAGCCGCGTTGCTGCTTCTACTGGGATGGACAGTTCCCCCAATAGTTTTCCATAATGATTTAATCCCAGCCCGAGGGCTGGTCACCATCACTCGTGATGGTGGGGTTTAGCCCCCCTATAATGGGCCCCAAACATTTCGATATGACTTTCCCACTTTAGAAGCGGTCAGTGATTAGCTGAGAGACCTCTGTTGCAACCTCCGGTTACTTAAGGTCAATGGGTTGATCGTAACTTATAAAAAATAAGAGGATCACTAATCCTTCGGTCCTTTCGTACTAGAAGATAGTTATATCGATGTTTCTTCAATTTGTAGATAGAAACCAAGCTGTGTTACCACGCTTTTAACTCAAATCATGTACGGCTTTAATGGACGAACAGACCAACCCTTGGGAGCGGCTGCACCCCAGGATGCCGCAATTCAACATCGAGGTCGCAAACATCGTCGTCGATGTGAACTCTCTAACGATATTACGCTGTTATCCCCGTGGTAACTTTTATTCGTTGATCGTTAACTATTCCACTCTAAATTAACGGGTCACTATGGCCCACCCCACCGCCGCCCTTCGGGCGGGCTTAGGGGTGTCTGCTCGGGGTACCCCCCWCGCAGTCAGGCTTCAGTCATTAATTGCACACCTTAAGCGCACCTTCGTTACTTTTTAAAAGGCGGTCGCCCCAACCAAACTGTCCTACTTACACTGTCCCCCCCAAGGGGGGGGTTAGCCCCTTTGACATGGGGGAGTGGTGTTTCATTTGCCCCAGCGGGGGGCTGCCACATAATCTAAGCCGCCCATTTAAATTCGGCCGGTTCCCAGGCATGGGAAGGCCGGGGCCATATAAGTGCTCCAGTAAAGCTCAACGGGGTCTTTTCGTCTAACAAATTGGACGTAGCATCTTCACTACGAATTCAATTTCACTGGGAATTTCCTTAAGACAGTGGGGCCTTCGTGGCGCCATTCATACTGGCCAACAATTAATTGGCTATTGATTACGCTACATTATCACGGTCAGTGTTACCGCGGCCATTCAATTGTCCTTACGAGGTCGACTTTTATCAACCGCTTTTAGATACAACCATTGGGCAGGCATCACCCTCTATACATCTATTTTCATATTAGCCGAGGGCTATGTTTTTGGTAAACAGTCGAGGCCCGTGTTCCAATATGCCCTGGTGGGCCATTGGGATTTTGCCGAGTTCCTTAAGAAAATTTATCCCCTCACTATCCCCCACTTTAGTTAGTTTAGTACAGTACCCTTGCCAGAAGGGTACCTTCTGGGAAGGGCTTGAATAATTCTTTCCTGGCACTTTGTGCGTCTATTACTCATGGCCCCCCATCAACGCAACCTTTGGGACTGCGATTTTAGGGGCTGTTTAACCCCATAGTTAATATGGGAAACCAGGGGGGGAGTGATCCTATGATTTTTTACTCATGTCCACATTATCACTTCTGATGCCGCACGGGGCTCTCACTGAACAATTAACAGTACGTTCTGCTACCGGGCAAATATAACGGAAAGTTTGTTATTTCGCCCCCAGAGTTTCAGTTCAACTTTAGCCACCATAATTTTAGAGATAAAAGAATTTCTTGAGTGAACTGCTACGTCATCTCTCAAAGGTGGCTGGCTCCAAGCCTACTTCTTCATTGTCTAAACCCAACACCTCTTTTACACTAAATCTTTTATTAATGACTTTAACTTCTGGTTAGGGCTTCTCCCCTTTTGACTGTCGACCTTATCGCCCACAGTCTGTCTGTCCTACTCTGGCTTTTTTTCTTCATAGTTAACCCCCCGGCTTCGGGGGGTCGGGCTTTACCACATTCCAAGCCATTCTCATCGAATAATCACTCCCCTTTTGGGTCATAATCTTGATTATTCGACTCATTACTGTGGACGCACTACTTCAATAGTTTTCGCAGAAAACCAGCTATCTCCAAGTTCGATTGGCGTTTCGCCCCTAACCACAGGTCGTCCGAGATTTTTGCAACAACCACCGGTTCGTTCCTAAAAACTGCCCATGGCTAGATCACTTGGTTTCGGGAAATTTGACTGAGGGGGGCCGCTATAGCGGCGCCTTGCTTTCACTACACCTTAGGGGCCAAAAACAATCCCCCCAGCCATCCACGCGTGATAACGCAGTGGGGTGGCTGCGAGATTGCACTTTAAGTTTGCCAAATTTTATCTCGTGGACCCATTATGCAAAAGGTACGTTGTGTTACAACTGCTTTCAGTGACTCATTTCAAGGTCTTTTCAAGTCTCTTTCAACTTTCCTTTACAGTACTCCTCTCTTTCGGTGTGACACTAATTATTAAGCCTTGGATGTGTGGACACCCATCTTCCCATCACTACTCGCCCGCCCCCCGGCCAGGGCCGGGGGGCCTACAGGAAAGGGCTCGTCCGCTTTCGCTCGCCGCTACTTACGGAATCTCGTTTGATTTTTACTATGCCCCCCCCCAACACCCCCTATGGAGTGAGAAAAGGGGGGGGGGTGGGGGCCTGGTACTGGGATGTTTCGCTCCCCTGGCCCCCCCACTGCGTTGCCGCACGGGACATTAGGGCTTCAAAGTCTCTCCTCCGCCATTTCGGGGGGCTCCGTCCTCTTTAGTGCACCCTAGTTCTCCATTCGTCACTCTTTTTACTCAAACCGACATTGCATTCCAACGCCCCCCCCCTTGCGGGGGGGAATGTTGTAGGGGCAGGAGTTGAACCTGCATATCCGGGTTATGAGCCCGGTGACTTGCCGTTAGTCCACCCTACGGCGGGCACCCGCCCCCCTAGCCGAAGCTAGGCCAGAAGGACGCCGGTTCCCCGGCAGGGGGCCCCACACCACCGCCCATTTGGGCGGGGGTAGCGCCCCTTCGGCTAGAACAGCCCCACTGTGGCCCAATGGGCCAGCTGCAATAATAAATTGGGGGAGACAATTGTAAACCCAATCACATATAAACTGGCACCAATTAGCAAAGCCTTTCTTAAATTTATTCTATTCTCCCTCCTAAGTGTTTTTATGCCAATTAAAAGGGAAGAATCGGCTTGAAAGTAGATAATCTTTACTATTCTAACATAATAAACGCCAGCTATGACCGAGCAAACCACGGCTAAAACCGAGACTAAATAATATTGATTAACCACCCCCGGCAACAATACCAACCATTTACTTAAAAATCCAACTAAAGGGGGGATACCCGCAATCGAAAGAAGAGTTAGGGCCAATGTTATAGCCAAAGTCGGCTCTCTCCTGGAGAGACCACTAAACTCCACTATTAAATTCCTAACCACCCCCAAGGCCAATATTATAGCAAAAATGCTAATAGACATTGTCACGTATAAAATCATATATACCAGGCTGGCTTGAATACTTTCAAAAGACCCAATCTCCATCCCCCAAAGTATAAACCCCATATGCCCTATTCCACTATAGGCTAGTAGGCGTTTGATTTTTGTTTGGTTTAAAGCCCCAATGGCGCCCACAATCATTGAAAATATAGCACCAATCAATAATATGTTTACTGCCGGGCCAATTGAAACTAAAATAGAAAATATGGCTACCTTCGGCACAATTGCCAACAAAGCGGTTGTCGTGGTCGGCGCGCCGTCATATACGTCGGGAGCCCACATATGGAATGGGGCAGCCGACAGCTTAAACAACAGCGCTACTGTAATCAGTAAGCCTCCCATCGGGGGCATGGCACCCCCGGGGGCCTGACCGAGTACCAGATCAGTACAGGGCACGCTGGTCCCCCCCGTCAATCCGCACATCATGGCACATCCAAACAAGAATAGCCCCGAGGAAAGTGCCCCCAGCACAAAGTATTTTAAGCCTGATTCGGCACTATGGCCGGACCCCCTCTTTTGGGCGGCTAGTATAAATAAGGAGAGGGTAGGCAGTTCAATAGCTAAATAAACAGAAAGCCAGTTGCTAGACGACACTAAGAGGACGCCTCCTAATGCCACCATTAGAATTAAAATTGGGGTATTGGCTTCTGCGGGTGGGGTAGCGTGACCCTGAGCCCCTGAAGTAGCCATCTCCTTTTGGAGAGGAGGATCGATCATCATTAAAACTGCAGTGGCGCCAACAAGAACAAGTAATTCAGTGCCCTTCGTCCAACTGTTTATGGTCAATAATCCATTATATCCTCCCAAAGGAATTCCACCCTGTAAAAGCTCAATGGGGAATAAAAGGCCGGCCCCCTCAGAAAAACTCCATCAGCTTGTAATTAATAACGTTAGAATTGAGATTTTTAGAGTCAAACCCTTGACACTATAAATTATTAAGCCCAATGTGATTGTACTTAGAAATAAAGGCTCACTCATGTGCATGCAACCCTCGCCCCAAAGGGGCGAGGGTTCCCATCAGCCCATGGTTTCATAAGCTGATGGCACCCTGCCCCTCCGAGTTCGATGGGAGAAGGGGACCGCCTCTAATCAAAAACGGCCCCAAGGGGAGGTTCCCCTCCCCTCACTATGTTACGACTTGCTTAACTTCGTAGGGGCCCGTAACCGCCGGGGCCCGCGGGGGCGCGGCGGCGTCCGAACCATCATCCTAAGTTAAGGTGACGGGCGATTTGTGCTAACACCTAGACCATTTCACCGGAACGCTATACTTTCCGATTACTATTAAATTCAACTTTCGGCCATCTTCCAATAGCCTACCGAACTCTCACTTTTGGGTTTCACCTCCCAGGTTTCCCATTGTATAAGAAAATGTAGCGCATATTATCCCCAAACATTGGGACCATAAGACCTGACTTCATCCGCGGCTAATCCTCGGGTTGGGTCCGTTTTAAGTTTCATACACGAACTGACGACGGCCATGCAATACCGGTCCATAAGGATTCCTTAGAATCCTCAAGGATTCAAGTTTGGGTAAGGTATCTCGCGGTTTATCGAATTAAACTACACGCTCCTCTAATCGAAACGGTGAACAGCCAAATTTTTTGAATTTTAATCTTGCGATCGTACTACTCAGGCGGGAGATTGCTGCCTTTCGGGATTGCATTCGCATTTTCTCCATCGTTTACAGTGTGGACTACCAGGGTCTCTAATCCTGTTTGTCCCCCACACCCTCGTGTTTCAGCCCGTAGCCCGGGGGGCGCCCCAGGGGGCCCCCCTCCCACCCCGCGGTAAATTGCTTCAGCTTTTGGGGTTCTATTTTCTATCCGCACATTCTACCGCTACAGAATCATTCCATTTACCACCTTGGGGGGGGGGGTGGGGCAGTTCGCCTACACACCCTTTACGCCCCTTTGCTCATAAAGGCTTGGCCCCTAAG